AATATATTAAAATATATAAATATATATAAATATGGGAAAGAGATATAAATATATATATGAGAATAAATAAATAAATAAATATATGGGAAAGATATATAAATAAATATGGAAATATATAAATATATATATGAGAATATATAAATATATAGGAATATATAAATATATAAATATATGGGATAAAATATAAATATATAAATATGGGAAAGATATATAAATATATATATAGGAATATATGGGAATATATATTATATATAAATATGGGAATATATATATATTATATATAAAAGAAGTATAAGAGAGAGAGAGAGAGAGATATATATATATATATATATATATATAAAGATAATAAGGGGTAAAAATAATTAATTAATTAATTCTACCTAAATAGAATAAGATATTTTCTAAAGTAGAGATACCAGGAACAATAATTAAGAAGTAAGCGAAATAGAAGAAAGTACAATTAACACCTAATTGTATAAATGGAACTTCAACATGTAATTGACCTAAATTACCTAATAAAATGAAATTAAAAACAAATAATCAGAAGAAGAATTTAGAGATAGGTTTAAAAGCTAAACCTCTATATAAACTTCTATCAGTAATAGGTAAAATTAATAAAATTAATAAAGCACCAAACATAGCTAAAACACCACCTAATTTATCAGGAATAGAACGTAAAATAGCATAGAAAGGTAATAAATATCATTCAGGAACAATAGAAGCAGGAGTAACTAAAGGATTACCTGGAATATAATTATCAGGATGACCTAAAGTATTAGGTGAAAAGAATACAAAGAAACAGAATAATATTAAGAATACAAATATAGTTATAGCATCTTTAAATATAAAATAAGGATGCATACTTAATCTATCCATATTACCAGTTATACCTATAGGATTAGATGAACCATGTACATGTAATGCTATTAAATGTAATATAACTAATGCAGCTAATATAAAAGGTAATAAATAATGTAATGCAAAAAATCTTTGTATTGTTGGATTACTTACTGAAAATCCTCCTCATATAAATGGTACAATATCAGCACCAATAAAAGGTATAGCTGATAATAAATTTGTTATTACTGTAGCTCCTCAATGAGACATTTGTCCATATACAAGACAATATCCCATAAATGCTGTTGCCATTGTTGCTATTAATATTATTACTCCTATTATTCATACTAATACTCTTGGTTTACGATATGATCCATAATATAATGCTTTACCTACATGTATATACATACATCCAAAAAAAAATGATGCTCCATTTGCATGTATATATCTTATTAATCATCCTAAATTTACATCTCTCATTATATGTTCTACTGAATCAAATGCTAATTCTATATGTGATGAATAATGCATTGCTAAAAATACACCTGAAGCTATTTGTATTACTAAACATAATCCTAATAAACTTCCTAAATTATATCAATAATTTAATGAACTTGGTTGAGGTGAATCTATTAAATAACTATTCACTAAACTTATATATGGTTGTCTTTTTCTATATGCTAACATTTCTTTCTCTTTCTTTTCTCTTATAATCTTTTATATATTCTTCCTTTTTTTATGTTTATTATATTCTATTTTATATACTTTTTTATATATATAGGTTAATTTCTTCTTTTACAGGTCTAAAAAGACTTGAACTCTTAAATATAGCTTTGAAGGCTATTGTTTTACCATTAAACTATAGACCTTATTTCTTTTTCTTTTTCTTTTTATATTTATATTTATATTTTTATATATATATATATATATATTAATGAATAATATGATAATATTAGTTAATTTTTACCACCCACCGCTGATTCCTCAACGATAACTGTATTTCAACTTCTCACTAGTCATTTTCTAACTGAGTATATAATACATTATAATATATTTAGAATTTATAGATCATATATTATATATATTATATTTTTAATATTTAGATAAACTTCAAGCGAATGATGAGTAATTAGTACGAAACAGAAAGGAAGTTCACCATAACTTAATGAATTATGATTACTAGCAATTCCTTTTTCATAATCTCGAATTTCAGAGATTAATTCACATTTTATATATTTATACGCTATATATATTATATATATATTAGAAATATATTTGATATTCCATTTTTATTTATTATTTTATCTTTATTTATTATTTTATTTAATTTTATATATCAATTTTGTATTGCGTCTTTAGCCCATTATATTAAAGTCATCAGGATTTGTTGTAGTTCCTTTTATTATTAATTTTATTAATTAAATTAATTTTTATCTATATTCTTTTTTATAGATTCGGATTTTCGTCTGTTTATGAAGTTAATCATAACCTTAAAGCACAGACTTTAAACAACGATGTAACATTTGTCATTCTTAATTTCTTTTTTCTTAATTTGATTCAAATAATGGTAAGATTTTCGGGGATTATCGAATTAAAAAACACAATCCACTGCCTACAACTGTAACCGTCTATTGTCTTGGATTTCAACTTTGAAGCTATACTCTCCTGGCGGAATACTTTCGCTTTCGCTTCTTTACATTCTTTTTATAGTATTCATCGTTTACTGCATGAACTACTCGGGTATCTAATCCGTTTTGCTACTCATGCCTTCATCCCTCAATGTCAGTTAAATTCTTAATATTATTTTCACGTTTATTTGTCTAATTATTTTCCACACATTTCATCTCTCTATTTAATTTTTCTATATTATTTTCATTTAACTCTTACATGTTTATATTACATGTCATTCTACGGATCCTTTAAGCCATTAATGATTAACGTTTGCCTCCTTAGTTTAGCCGCAACTGCTGGCACTAATTTTGGTTAAGACTTCTATATATATTCTCATCATTATTCTTATATATATATATTGATTTTATATTCTTCATTATTACTTTCTTTTTTTTTTTTTATAATCTTCATCTTTCTAAGTAACTAGATCAATCTTTCGATCATTGTCTAATATTCCTTACTGCTGTATTATATGCAATTCTCTTATTACATCTTTTATATTGACCTTATTCAAGATCAATGTGGTCATTATAACTTTCATTATTGACTATGGATCTTTGGCTAGGTTAATCTCTTTCTCTTTTCCTACTACCTATTCCACATATTAACTGGACTCTCTACGGATTTCTCCTTTATTTTATATATATATATAAGAATATATATATATACTTTTTATATATATTTCATATATTTTAGATAGTTCACATTTTAATATTTTACTCACCTTTACACTACTATATTAATATCTTACTTTTTATATTAATATCGTTCAATTCGCATGTATTATGTCCTTAGATAACGCTTAATCTGAGCCGACATCATACTCTTTTCTTTATTAAATTCTTTATTTATTATTATTATATATTTCTTTAGGAACTAATGGAGTTGAACCATTAACTTAAGAGTGTAAATCTGATGTTATACCATTTAACTAAATTCCTTATTTAACCCCTTTAACGAGTCGAACGTTAATTATATTATTAGAAGTAATATGTTTTAACCAATTAAACTAAAAGAGCTCTCAGATAGGCTAGAATCGAACTAACTAATTCCTCTACCCAAAAAAGGCACCTAACCATTCGGTCTCTATCTGTTATATATACATTATTAACTTCCTTCTCGTCTTTTATCTACTTTTTCTCTCTTTTTCCCTTCCTTACATTCTTTTTATTTGGATTTTCCATTAGAGTATATATATTATTATATATTTTATATCTTTTTATTTCCCTATTATTATTATATTATATATATATATATATATTATATACTTTTTTTTATTATTATTATTTCTCTCTCTTTTCTCTCTTCTTTTTTTATTAGATATTATATTATATTATATATATATTCTTTTTTTTATTATATCTATCTTTATTATTCTTATCTCTCTTTTATATATCCCCCTATTCCTATTCCTATTCCTATTCCTATTCCTATTCTTTATAGAAATATTTATTTAAATATTTTTTATATTAATATTAATATATTTTATAGAAATATATGGAAATATAAATATTAATATAAATATAAATATAAATATAAATATTAATATTCTTATCTCTCTTTTTATATATTTATTAATAAATATATTTTTATTATTAGATTAGATTATATTAGATTTTATATATTATTATTATTATTATTAAATTAGATTATCTATATATACCTATACTTATACCTCTCTCTTTTTATTAAATTAAATTAAATTAAATTATATTATATTATATTATATTATATTATATTATATTATATTATATTATATTATATTATATTATATTATATTATATTATATTATATTATATTAAATTAAATTAGTATTAGTATTAGTATTAGTATTAGTATTAGTATTAGTATTAGTATTAGTATTAGTATTAGTATTAGTATAAAAAAGATAAGATAAGATATAGATAACCTATATATATATATATTATATATTAATTATAAAGATATATTAGATTATATCAATTATAAAGATATATATAAACATATATACTTATTATAAATGAATATATAAAGATATATATCCATACATATATTAATATATTTATTTATTTATAAACTTAATTAATTACTTACTTACTTACTTATTAATTAATTAAATTAATTACTTACTTACTTACTTAATTATATATATATATATATATATATATATATATTATATTAATATTATATGAATATTATATTATATTATATTATATTATATGATATTAGTATATATTTATATTATAAATAAGATATATTATATTAAATTAAATTATATAAGATATATATTATATATAAGATATATTATATTATAATATATTATATTATGTAATAAATAGAAATATAATATAAATGATAAATAAGAGAGTATAAATAGAGATAAATTATAAGATATTTACTTTTAAAGTTATACCTAATTTACCATTATTAGTAGATTTATCCATATAAGAGATAAAGTTACTATTTTTTATATAATTTAATCTTAATCTATCTTTAGTATAACCATTATTATTAGAATTATCATCAAAGATATTATAAATATATAAATTATTATTTTTAAATGAACCTTTAGTCATTAATATTCTATTTGATCTATTTTTACCTTTTCTTGCTCCTACTTTACCTTTTAATAATAATGATCATCCTACTATATTTTTATATAATAATTCATTATTTAAACTTAAATCTTTTTTATTTTCTAATGATATATTATTATAATAATCTTTTATATCATTATATATATATTATTATTATTATTATTAATATTATTATTATTAATTGAATTAAATAATACATTTTTAATATTATATTCAACATTTAAAATATTATTATTTAAAGCTAAATTTTTTAATAAATTATTAGATATTTTATTTTTTAATATTCCTTTATCATTTAATAAAGGTATTCTATTTTTTAATCTAAATCTAAATATACGTGATAATGTTCTTTTTCTTTTTGATATTCCTTTTCTTATTAATTTTAATAATATTTCAGTATTATTAAATTCATATTTTAAATTTATTCCTGTTATATTTACTTCTTTTAATCCAAAATATTTACTTATTATCATTTTTATATCATTTGATTTCTTTGATTTATTTATTATATTTCCTAATAATATATCTATATAACTTATCATATATCCAAATATATTTGTTTTATCATTCTCTTTATTTATTTTTAATATATTATTATTATTATTATTATTAATATTATTTATTTTATTATTCTCTATCTTTGATATTCACATTTGATTTTTATTTATTATCTCATTTTTTAATAAATAATTTAATATTATATTTTTTCTTTCTAATTTTATTTTTGAATGTATATTACATTTATTATTATTATTATTATTATTATTATAATTATTTAATAATATATTTGTATTAGATATTATATTATTATAATTATTATTATTATTATAATTATTTAATAAATTTAATAAATTAAATAAATTATTATTTATATTAAAAAGAGTATTATTATTATTATTATTTAATATAGATATATTAACTAAAGTATTATTAATAATAGATTTATTAATATTATTATTAGAATATAAATTAGATAAATTATTATTTAAAGTTTTATTTAATAAAGATAAATATAAAGATTTATTATTAGAATTCATATTTAATGAAGATATTAAATTATTTACATTATTATTTATATATTTTATATTATTTCTATTAAATATTATATTATTAAATATATTAGATATTATTAATTTATCTTGTAATAAATAAGATGATTTACTATAATTTTTATTTAATTTAACTAATTTTTTATAATTTTTTATATGTTTATTTAAATACATATTTATTCTATTAAAATATTTATATGATTTATTATTAGGTAAAAAATAATAAAATAATATATTTACAGTATTTAAATTCTCTTTTATTACTGGTTTACTTATTATTATATTTCCTCCTGATATTTTTGATTTTCCTGATTTTAAATCTACTCCATTTATTACATTCTCTAATAAATTTATTATTAATTTACTTAATATACTTTTTATTATCATACTATTTTTATTAAAATTATAACTTATTAATTTATAATCATTTATATGATTCTTTTTCTCTAATCTATTTATTCTTGATAATAATCTTTTTCTTGATATTATTATTCTTTTTACTCATTTATTTATTCTTATATTTAATAATTCTAAATATTTTATTATCTCTCTTTTTATTATTCATCTTCTTTTTTCACTTTTCTCTTTATATGAATATATTATTATGTATTTTATTATGTTTTTTATCATTCACTTTCTTTTTTTACTTCTATAGTTTTTATATCTTTATATTATTTTATAATATAATTACTATTCTTTTTTTACATATTGTTCTCTTTATTAATAGAAAGACTCGAACTTAACATCTATTGCATATGAGGCAATCGTTTTAACCAATTAAACTATATTAATATCTTTATATATATATATATATTTATATATCTTAATATTTTACATAAGTAAAATATATACTTCTTAGTATTTCTTAGGGTAAATACTGAGATTTGAACTCAGATTACATACGCCACAAGTATTCATTCTAACCGATTAAATTATATTTACCATTTCATTTTCTTTTTTCTCTTTTAGGAAAAACCGGACTTGAACCGAATATAAATTGATTAAAAGTCAAACGTTTTACCATTTAAACTATTTTCCCATATCTATGAATTAAGAAATAGATTTTTATTTATTAATAGATTAATTTGAATCGAATAGATTCGAACTATTATTAGCTTGCCCCAAATGCAAGTGACTTACCTATTAGTCTACGACTCAATATAGATATCCTTTTTTTTGTCATTGATAAGACTTGAACTTATACGCTTGAAAAAGCAATACATTTTAAGTGTATTGTGACTACCAATTCCACCACAATGACATCTTTATTATTTTCCATTAATATATGCTTAGATGAGAATCGAACTCACATGAATTAATTTGCAATTAACTTGTTGACCTTCAACACTAAACATTTATATTATTATATTATTATATATTATATATATATATATATATATATATTATATCTTCCCTAGATTATATATATATCTCTCTTATATCTCTCTCTCCTTACTATATTTATTTTTCATATTTTTATTAATCTATTTAATATATATATATATGAGAATATTTTATTGATATATATCATATTTAGATGATATACCTAATATATATATATTATATATGTCAAATATATTTATAGATATATTCATATACTTTATATTTAGATGAATACCTAATATATATATTTATATTTATGTTAGATTTATTTATAGATATATTCATATACCTAATATTATTATTATTATTATAATTATTATAATTAATATATGGTGAGATATATTAATTAATTAATATTAATAGATAGATTCATAGATAAATTCATATCTAAATTCATATCTAAATTTATCTATAGATAGATAGATTAATAGATAAATAAATTGATAGATATATTGATAGATAAATTAATATGATGAGATATTTATATAAATAAATATAAATACATATATAAATGTATGTGAGATATATATATATATATATATGGATATATATTTAAATATAGATATTATATATATATATATATATTATATGAATATTATATTATTATAAATATTACATATAGATATATTATATATGTGGGGGAAAATATATATGTATGGATATATATTTAAATATAGATATTAATATATATATAATATATGGAAAAGATATATAAATAAATATATATATGAGAATATAGATATGGGAAAGATATATAAATATATGGGAAAGATAAATATATATATATATGATAATATATAAAATATATATGGGAAAGATATATAAATATTGGGAAGACATAGGAATATATATATATTAATATGAGAATATATAAATATATATATAAATATAAATATATGGAGGAAATATATAGGATTTTTTATATAAATATGAAAATATAGATATGGGAATATATATATATATAAATTAATATGGTAAGATATGAGAAGATATATATATATATTAATAAGAGAAGATATGGGAATATAAAAATAAATATGAGAATATATAGGATAATTTATATAAATATAAATATAAATATAAATATAAATATAAATATAAATATATATATAAATATAAATATAAATATAAATATAAATATAAATATAAATATGGAGAGATATAAATATATGTATAAATATATATATGGATACATGTATAAATAAATAAATAAATATATATATAGATAGATATATTAATATATGTATAAATTAATAAATAAATATATATAGATAGATATATTAATATATGTATGTATGTATGTATGAATATATGTATAAATTAATTAATTAATAAATATAGATATATATAGATATATGTAGATATTAATATAGAGATGTATAGATATATGTAGATATTAATATAGATATGTATAGATATATGTAGATATATGGATATATATTAATATATATATATATTAAATATAGATATAGATATAAAGATTTATATAAATACTCTATAAATAGAGTATGGGAAGATATATATATACTCTATAATATAATATAATATAATATAATTTAATATTCATATAATATAATATAATATAATATAATATATATATAGGGAAGATATATATATATATATAAAGATAGAGTATAAATATATATATATATTCTATAAATATAGGAAAGATATATATATATATATAAAGATTTATAGGGAATATACATATAAAGATATATAAATAAATTAATAAATATAGGGAAGATATATTATAAATTAATAAATATAGGGAAGATATATAAAGATATATTAAAGAAGGGGGGGAATATATAAAGATATATAAAGATATATAAAGAGATATAAAGATATATAAAGATATATAAAGAGATATAAAGATATATTAAAGATATATAAAGATATATTAAAGATATATAAAGATATATTAAAGAAGGGGGGAATATATAAAGATATATATATATAAAGGGGGGGGGAATATATATATAAAGATAATAAAGGGGGAAGATATATAGGAAAAATAAATAATTAATATGATGAGATATTAATATATATATATAAATATAAATATGAATATTAATATATGTATATATGCATATAGATATAAAGATATATAAAGGGGGGGGGAATATATATAAAAATATATATGGTGAGATATAAATATATTATATATATAAATATAGTGATATATGGATATATGTATATATATGAATATATAAAATATAAATATAGTGATATATAAATATGGATATATGTATATATATGAATATATAATATATAAATATATAAAATATATAGAGATAATATATCTATATCTAAGAATGTATATAAATATAGAGAGAGAATATATCTATATCTAAGAATGTATATAAATATAGAGAATATATAAGAATATATGTATAGAGAATATATAAATATAGAATGTTTATAGAGAGAATATATAAATAAATATATAGAGAGAATATATCTATATCTATATCTAAAATAAATAGAGAAAAAGAATATATATATAAAATATAGAATATATAAAGAATATATAGAATATATATATATAGAATATATAATATATGTATATAAAATATAGAATATATAAAGAATATATAGAATATATAATATATGTATAGAGAATATAAAATATAATATATATATATAAAGAATATATATGTATATAGAATATATGTATAGAGAATTTATATAAATATAGAATATATATATATATATAGATTATATAGAATATATAGAATATATATAAATATATAGAATATATATAGAATATATAGAATATATATATGATAATATAAATATAAAATATAAAATATAGAATATATGTATAGAGAATATATGTATAGAGAATATATATATAAATAAATAAATAAATAAATAAATAGAATATATAAGAATATATGTATAAAAGTATAAATATAAAAAAAGTATATGTATATATATATATAGATATATATATATATATATATATATATATATAAAATAAAAATGATATTATACTTAATAAGAAACAAAATAAATTATACTAAATAAATATAATAAAAAGGGGGGGGTAAAAATAAAAATAAAAATAAAAATAAAGAAGGGATAAAGAAATTAAATAACGATAGAATAAATTAAAGCATTAGAAGATAAGTATAAAATATTATTAATAAAATTAGGAACGATACCTAAAACTAAAGTAGGTAAAGCTAAGAAGAATAAGATAAAGTTTTCTCTATATAATAAATCATATGTAACATGTAAATATTTAGAGAATGTACCAGAAGTTAATTTATTAGTTAATTTCATTTGATAACAAGCTGATAATAATACAGATAAAGCAGTAAAGATACCAATAAGAGGATTACTAATAATAGCACCAGTAATACATAAGAATTCACCAATAAAGTTATAACTTAAAGGAGTACCAGTATTACTAAAACTAAAGAAAACTAAATAAACAGCAAATAAAGGCATAAATTGAGTTAAACCTTGATAATAAAATAAAACTCTATTATGATATCTATCATATAATACACCACCCATTAAAATAAATAAAGCAGGAGAAACAAAACCATGAGCTAAACATAAAATTAATGAACCAATAATACCTAATAAATTATTAGCA